TGATTTTTGTTTTTTAACAGTTTTTGGAATGGAAACTGAGTTTCCTTTTGGTTCTCCAAAAAAAGGACTTTCCCCTTTTGAACCTATCTTTCAAAAATTTAGAAAACAAACTCTAAAGTTTAAAAAAAAAAGTTTTCTGGGTTTAACAATTTTAAAAGAAAAAATAAATAAACTTTCAAAATCAAAAATCCCATTATTTGGATTTAGAGAAATATATGAATTAAATGAAACTAAAAATTTGACAACCCTTATTCAAACCAGCCATAAAAATTCCATTCCAACTATGGATTGGATAAATTATTCATTAAAAAAAAAAAAAATGAAAGATCTGAATGTCAGAACAAAGACAATCAGAAATCAAATAGAAAAAATTTCAAAAAAAAAAAGAAAGGATATTAAAATTTCAAAGATAAATATTAGTCGTAACAAACTAAATTCCAATGTTAAAAGCTTAAAATCATTAAAAAAGCTTTCGCGAATATTACAGCGAAGCAATGCTCAACTAGTACATAAATCATCTTTTTTTACAAAAAATTTGATTGAAAGAATATATATAGATATTCTTCTGGTTATCATTAAGATTCTGAAGATCAATATACAGTTTTTTTTTGAATCAATAAAAAAAACTATTAATAAATACATTTACAATAATAAAGAAAATCCTAAAAGAATTGATAAAACAAATAAAAATCAAATTCATTTTATTTCAATTCTAAAAAAATCATTTAATTATAGTAATGGTAGTCTTATTAATAATAATTTACATATTTGTTCTAACGCAGTCTCGTTGTCACAAGCATATGTATTTTTTAAATTATCACAAACTCAAGTTATTAACTTATATAAATTACAATTTGTCCTTCAATATCACGAAGCAGTTCCCTTTCTGAAAAATGAAATAAAGGGTTATTTTGGAGCCAAAGGATTATTTCAATCAAAATTAAAAGATACAAACTTTAAGTTTAGAAATTCTGTAATGAATCAATGGAAAAATTGGTTAAAAAGCCATTATCAATATAAATATAATTTATCTCAAATTTACTGGTACAAATTAATACCACAAAAATGGCGAATTAGAATCACTCAGCGAGGTATAGTTCAAAAAAAAGATTTAGACAAATGGAACTTATATAAAAAAAACCAAGTAATTCATTATGAAAAACAAAAAGGTTTTGAGGTAGATTCATTATCGAATCAAAAACGAAAAGAAAAATTTAAAAAATACTATAAATTTAATCTTTTTTCATATCAGTTTATTAATTCTGAAGATAAGAAAAACTCATCCATTTATCGATTACCATTACAAGTCAATAATAAGCAAGAAATTTATTCTAATTACAAGACAAATAAAAACAAAAGAAAAGTATTTGATATGTTGGGAGGTATCTCTATCAACAATTATCTAGGAAAAGATGATATTATCAATATGGAGAAAAATCCAGACAGAAAATATTTTGATTGGAGAATTTTAAATTTTTGTCTTAGAAAGAAAGCCAATATTAAGTTCTGGATCAATACTAGAACAAAGAGCAATACTAACACTGAAAATAATCTACATCAAATAATTGAGAAATTTGATAATAAAGATCTTTTTTTTCTTACGATTTTCCCAAATCAAGAAGTTAATTCATCTAATAAAAAAAAAAAACCTTTTGATTGGATGGGGATGAATGATGATGACGAAATAAAAAAAAGTACCATATTAACTTTAGAACTAGAACGTTGGTTCTTTCCAAAATTGCTGATACTTTACAACATATATAAGAAAAAACCGTGGGCGGTACCAATAAATTTACTTCTTTTCAATTTCAAGTTGAATGAAAATATCAGTCACAAAAAAAAAATCAACGGAAAGAACAATAAAAATATTTTTATATCTCTATCATCAAATGAAAAAAAATCTATTGAATTAGAGAATCGAAACCATGAACAAAAAGAATCAAAAGACCAAGCAGATCTTAGATCAATTTTTGCAAATCAAGAAAGGGGTGTTAAAGAAAAAAATGAAAAATATGCAGAATCAGACATGGAAAAAGGTAGCAATAAGGAAATAAAACTAAATTTATTCAAAAAAGAGTATTTAGGCTTTCAATTACGGTGGGATGGTTCTTTAAATCAAAAACTAATCAATAATATAAAAGTCTATTGTCTATTGCTTAGACTCGCAAATCCACGAGAAATTTTTATATCCTCTATTCAAAGAGGAGAATTGAGTTTAGATATTATGACCATTGAGAAAAATGTAATTTTTACAGAATTGATAAAAGGGGGAATATTGATTATCGAACCAATCCATCTGTCGGTAAAAAATGATGGAAAATCTATTATGTATCAAACCATAAGTCTTTTATTGATTCATAAGAGCAAACACCAAATTAATCAAAGATACAGAGAGCTAAATTTTGTTGATAAAAATAATTTGGATGAATCTACTAATGAAAGACATCAAAAGATAACTGGAAATGAGGACAAAAATGATTATGATTTATTTGTTCTTGAAAATCTTTTATCCCCTAAACATCGTAGAGAATTGAGAATTCTAATTTCTTTTAATTTAAAAAATAAAAAAGATATTAATATAAATTCAAAAAATTTCAACGATACTAGCGTAATGAGCTGTGATCACATTTTAGATAAAAGCAAACATTTTGATAGTGATAATAAAGATAGAAATAAATTAATTAAATTAAAGCTTTTTCTTTGGCCCAACTATCGATTAGAAGATTTAGCTTGTATAAATCGTTATTGGTTTAATACCAATAATGCTAGTCGATTCAGTATTATAAGGATACAGACATATCCACAGTTGAAAATTAAGTAAAGGTATATTTGTCATATTAAAATGAACTAACATTATTATTTAATATCTCGTTATTTATTATTACTGATCAATAAAATTATCTTAAAATTAAAAAGAGAGGGGATTGCATTTTATGGTAAAAACTTCATTCATTTCAATTATTTCACAAGACGACAAAGAAGAAAAGAAGGGATCAGCTGAATTTCAAATAGTAAGTTTTACTAATAAAATACGAGGACTTACTTTACATTTGAAATTGCATAAAAAAGACTATTTATCTCAAAGGGGTTTACGGAAACTTCTAGGAAAACGCCAACGACTATTGTCTTATTTGGCAAAGAAAAATAGAGTACGTTATAAAGAATTAATTGGCCGTTTAGATATTCGGGAATCAAGAATTCGTTAATTTGAAGAGTCTTTTTTTTATTATTATTTTATTAGTTGATTTCTCAGATCTTGAATTTTTATGAACTTCTTTTCGTTTTTAGTAATTCATGCAAGAATGAATCAAGGAAACTCCTATGAATGTACCGACAACAAAAAAAGATTTCATGATAGTGAATATGGGTCCACAACACCCGTCAATGCATGGTGTTCTGCGACTCATACTTACTCTAGACGGAGAAGATGTTATTGACTGTGAACCTATATTAGGTTATTTACACAGAGGAATGGAAAAAATCGCGGAAAACCGAACAATTATACAATATTTGCCTTATGTAACACGTTGGGATTATTTAGCTACTATGTTCACAGAAGCAATAACAGTAAACGGGCCAGAACATTTAGGAAATATTCAAGTACCTAAAAGAGCCAGTTATATCAGAGTAATTATGTTGGAGTTGAGTCGTATAGCTTCTCATCTGTTATGGCTTGGCCCTTTTATGGCAGATATTGGTACACAGACTCCTTTCTTCTATATTTTTCGAGAAAGAGAGTTAATATATGATTTATTCGAAGCTACCACCGGTATGAGAATGATGCATAATTTTTTCCGTATCGGAGGAGTAGCAGCTGATCTACCTCATGGTTGGTTAGATAAATGTTTTGATTTCTGTGATTATTTTTTAACAAGAGTTGCTGAATATCAAAAACTTATTACGCGCAATCCTATTTTTTTAGAACGAGTTGAAGGAATAGGTATTATTGATATAGGGGAAGCAATAAATTGGGGTTTATCGGGACCTATGTTACGAGCTTCCGGCGTACAATGGGATCTTCGCAAAGTTGATCATTACGAGTGTTATGACGAATTTGATTGGGAAATCCAATGGCAAAAAGAAGGGGATTCATTAGCGCGTTATTTAGTCCGAATTGCTGAAATGACAGAATCCATAAAAATTATTCAACAGGCTTTGGAAGGAATTCCAGGAGGACCTTATGAAAATTTAGAAATACGATATTTTGATAAAGAAAGAGATCCCAATTGGAACCATTTTGATTACCGATTCATTAGTAAAAAAACTTCGCCTACGTTTGAATTGCCAAAACAAGAACTTTATGTGAGAGTTGAAGCTCCAAAAGGAGAATTGGGAATTTTCCTGATAGGGGATCAAAGCGCTTTTCCTTGGAGATGGAAAATTCGCCCCCCGGGTTTTATCAATTTGCAAACTCTTCCTCAATTAGTTAAAAGAATGAAATTGGCTGATATTATGACAATACTAGGAAGTATAGATATCATTATGGGAGAAGTTGATCGTTAAAATGATAATTGAGACAACCGAAATAGAAGCTATCAATTCTTTTTCCGGATTGGAATCCTTAAAGGAGGTCTATGGAATTTTGTGGATGCTTGTTCCTATTTTTATTCTTGTATTGGGAATCACGATAGGCATACTAGTAATTGTATGGTTAGAAAGAGAAATATCTGCAGGGATACAACAACGTATTGGACCTGAATATGCTGGTCCTTTGGGAGTTCTTCAAGCTTTAGCTGATGGGACAAAATTACTTTTTAAAGAAAATCTTTTTCCATCAAGAGGAGATACTCTTATATTTAATATCGGGCCATCTATAGCAGTCATATCAACTTTATTAAGCTATTCAGTAATTCCTTTTGGTTATCACCTTGTTTTAGCGAATCTAAATATGGGTGTTTTTTTATGGATTGCTATTTCAAGTATTGCCCCCTTGGGGCTTCTTATGTCAGGATATGGATCAAATAATAAATATTCCTTTTTAGGTGGTCTGCGAGCTGCTGCTCAATCAATTAGTTATGAAATACCATTAACCCTCTGTGTATTATCCATATCTCTACGTGCGATTCGTTGAAAGAAAAGATTTTCTATATTTCTATTTATTTGTTTAGGAAAATGGAAAAATTAATTGACTAGATATCTTCCATTTTTTATTAATTATTTGGATTGATGAACTAAACTGGATAGTTATATGAGTGAAATAAAACAGCTTGTAAATTTGCTGTAAAAAAATTGAGACTCATTTTCTATGTACAAGAGTAAACATAAATAAACAATAAACATAAGAAGACAATATTTTTTGCCCCAAGATTGGTTGATTAATCATCCGGACTTGAAGCGGGCTCAAAAGAATCAACCTTATTGAGTTTTTAATATCATTTATATGTATTAGCATAATGGTAACGGGTGATTTTGAGCAAAAAAAAAGAAGTAGATGGTTAGGAACACAAAAATACACAAAGGATTAGTAATAGAGATTATTTTAATTATCAAAAAGGTATTTCTACATAATCAAAATAATAGAATTAAAGAATATTACTTGGGGCTTTAAATTGGTAGAAATGATTCGGCAGTACTCCTCACGATTCCGATCTCGAGTATGCTCCCATCAGCTGATTAAAAACTAACTATCAGGAACGAAATAATCTTTTCCTTTTTTGAAGAAAAGAAATAAGACTAGGAACAAAAAAAGAATCTAATTACAATAAAAAAGATTTTTTTTTCTATAGTCATATTCATATAAATCGATCATTGAAATTGAACTCATGTCATAATTCATTAACTAATAGAATGTCTAACCCTTATTCGTAATAAAAATAAAATCATGAGTTGAAATGTCTATTGACACTTATACAAGGAGTATTTTATTGAATTAATTATTTAAGTTATTACTCAAAAAAGAAAAATTGAAATTCTTAAAAGATGAGATGAATTCAGACGTACTTTTTTTAATATTATAACAGACAGAATTTCATTGGTCGAATTTTGGAACTTCGATAGATTTTGTCTTATCTATCTTACAAATATATTAAGATAAAATAAGATGATATCCGTTCCTTAAATTTATTTATGGCCTTCGAGGAGCCGTATGAGATAAAAATCTCACGTACGGTTCTGAAATAGCGATGAGAACAGTGATGTTATCAACGACTATGATTATCTAACAGTTCAAGTACAGTTGATATAGTTGAGGCACAATCAAAATATGGCTTTTTGGGATGGAATTTGTGGCGCCAACCTATAGGTTTTATCATTTTTTTCATTTCTTCTCTAGCAGAATGTGAAAGATTACCTTTTGATTTGCCAGAAGCAGAAGAAGAATTAGTAGCGGGTTATCAAACCGAATATTCGGGTATCAAATTTGGTTTGTTTTATATTGCTTCCTATCTAAATTTATTAGTTTCTTCATTATTTGTAACAGTTCTTTACTTGGGTGGTTGGAATAGCTCTATTCCGTACATATTTGTTCCTGAGTTTTTTGAAAGAAAAAAGGTAGGTGGAGTCTTTGGAACAACAATGGATATAATTATTACATTGGTTAAAACATATCTATTTTTGTTCCTTTCTATCACAACAAGATGGACTTTACCTAGACTAAGAATGGACCAACTATTAAATCTTGGATGGAAATTTCTTTTACCTATTTCTCTCGGTAATCTATTAGTAACAACCTCTTTCCAACTCCTTTCACTATAGAGTAATATTTTTCTATATTTACGACTTGTCTCAAACAAGAGAACGAAACAAACATAAAATTATTCATAGAGATTTGCGATATGTTCCCCATGGTAACTGGGTTCATGAATTATGGTCAACAAACTATACGAGCTGCAAGGTACATTGGTCAAAGTTTCACGATTACTTTATCCCACGCAAATCGTTTACCTGTAACTATTCAATATCCTTATGAAAAATTAATAACTTCGGAACGTTTTCGTGGTCGAATCCATTTTGAATTTGATAAATGCATTGCTTGTGAAGTATGTGTTCGTGTCTGTCCTATAAATCTACCTGTTGTTGATTGGAAGTTGGAAACTGACATTCGAAAGAAGCGCTTACTTAATTACAGTATTGATTTTGGAATCTGTATATTTTGTGGTAACTGTGTTGAGTATTGTCCAACAAATTGTTTATCAATGACTGAAGAGTATGAGCTTTCTACTTATAATCGTCATGCATTGAATTATAATCAAATTGCTTTAGGTCGTTTACCAATGTCAGTAATTAACGATTATACAATTCGCACAATTTCGAATTCACCTCAAAAAAGTGGGTAAACCCCCTTTGCTTTTTGATTAAAGAATAATTTATAATTACTAAATTTGATTTAAGAATGCGGCTTAATTTGAATTGAAAATCTCTTAATTCTTAATATAATATAGCTATAATTCTTTATTTTCTAAATTAAAATTAGAGTGTTCAATTATCTTTTTTGAGAAAGAATAAAGACTAAGATTAGTTCGACAGTTGTATTTCTCTAGTAATTTACATATATCCCTAGGGGTTGAATTCAATTATAGAATATAGAAACCCATTATAAAAAAGATAAATAAGGTTTTCCTGGTCGGATCAACAAGGTCATGAAAAAATAACGAATTGGATTGTTTTATCTTTTATTTTCCGTACAATGGATTTATCTGAACCAATATATGATTTTCTTTTAGTCTTTCTGGGATTAGGTCTTATATTAGGAAGTCTCGGAGTGGTATTATTTACCAACCCAATTTACTCTGCTTTTTCATTGGGATTTGTTCTTGTTTGTATATCTTTATTTTATATTTTATCAAATTCTTATTTTGTAGCTGCTGCACAGCTTCTTATTTATGTAGGAGCTATAAACGTTTTAATTCTATTTGCTGTGATGTTCATGAATGGTTCAGAAGATTACAAAGATTTTAATCTTTGGACTGTTGGGAATGGGGTTACTTCTTTAGTTTGTACAAGTATTTTTGTTTTACTAATTACTATTATTCTAGATACATCGTGGTACGGGATTATTTGGACTACAAAAGCAAACCAAATTATAGAGCAAGATTTGATAAGTAATAGTCAACAACTCGGAATTCATTTATCAACAGATTTTTTTCTTTCATTTGAATTCATTTCAATAATTCTGTTAGTTGCTTTGATAGGTGCGATTGCTGTGGCTCGTCAGTAATAAACCTTTAGAATTAGCAATGGTAATCAAAATTAAACTTTTTCTAATTTATCACATCTACTTTCTTTACAATTCTATTTGAAAACGATTGATGTATAAATTCTTTTATTCGATCTATTACTAAATATATATTTTTTCTGTACTTGTGATATTCTTATTCTAGGCAATCCAATATGTTGATGTTGAATTGTTGTTTATATTCAATTTATATTGAAATAAATCGAAAAGGAGTGAGTCGATGATGCTTGAACATGTGCTTGTTTTGAGTGCTTATTTATTTTCTATAGGTATTTATGGATTGATCACAAGTCGAAATATGGTTAGAGCTCTTATGTGTCTTGAACTTATATTGAATGCCATTAATATAAATTTCGTAATATTTTCAGACTTTTTTGATAGCCGCCAATTAAAAGGAAATATTTTCTCAATTTTTGTTATATCTATTGCAGCCGCTGAAGCAGCTATTGGTCCGGCTATAGTGTCGTCAATTTATCGTAATAGAAAATCAATCTCTATCAATCAATCAAATTTGTTAAATAAATAAGTAGTATTAATCATATAAAATAAAATCCATTTGAATTCACATATATGATATGTAACCTATCCAAGTTGTTTGGTAAAATTAAAGTAAAGTATCTTAACTCTGTCTAATAAGCAATGCGAATGAGTCCACCCGGAATTGAATAAAAAAATTCTGGTAAATCATTGATTCATCTGGTGTTTAAATATATGAATATGATTCGTTTAGAAATTTACTAGATCGAAAATTTATCACGTTCAAAAAAATTATAGATCCAATGTCACATTCAGTAAAGATTTATGATACATGTATAGGGTGTACTCAATGTGTCCGGGCTTGTCCCACTGATGTATTAGAAATGATACCTTGGGACGGATGTAAAGCTAAGCAAATCGCTTCTGCTCCCAGAACAGAGGACTGTGTCGGTTGTAAGAGATGTGAATCCGCTTGTCCAACGGATTTCTTGAGTGTTCGAGTTTATTTATGGCATGAAACAACTCGAAGCATGGGTCTAGCGTATTGATACTTTCTAGAAAAGCTCACTTGAATACATTTGATTTTTTGTTTACCGCCAAAAACCCGTGCTCGAAAACTTATTATATTTTTTATTTGTTTTTCGAGCACGGGTTTTTTCTGGTCCAAATGTATCTTGTCTTTACCACGAATTCTTTTCCTTGGTTAACAGTATTTGTAGTTTTACCAATATCCGCAGGTTCTTTAATTTTCTTTTTCCCTCATCGAGGAAATAAGGTAATTAGATGGTATACTATATGTATTTCTATCTTAGAACTCCTTTTAATGACCTATGCATTCTTTTATTATTTTCAATTGGACGATCCATTAATCCAATTAACAGAAGATTATAAATGGATCAATTGTTTTGATTTTTATTGGAGATTGGGAATAGATGGACTTTCCTTAGGACCCATTTTACTGACAGGTTTTATAACTACTTTAGCTACTTTAGCTGCTTGGCCAGTTACTCGGGATTCACGATTATTCCATTTTTTGATGTTAGCAATGTATAGTGGACAAGTAGGATTATTTTCTTCGCAGGATCTGCTACTTTTTTTCATTATGTGGGAGTTAGAATTAATTCCTGTTTATCTACTTCTATCTATGTGGGGGGGGAAGAAACGTCTGTATTCAGCTACAAAGTTTATATTGTATACTGCAGGAAGTTCCGTTTTTTTATTAATAGGAGCTTTAGGTGTCGCTTTATATGCTTCCAATGAAGCAACATTCAATTTTGAAACATCAGCCAATCAATCATATCCTCTAGCTCTGGAAATACTATTCTATATTGGATTTCTTATTGCTTTTGCTGTCAAATTGCCGATTATACCCTTACATACATGGTTACCGGACACTCATGGAGAAGCACACTACAGTACTTGTATGCTTCTAGCCGGAATCTTATTAAAAATGGGAGCGTATGGATTGGTTCGGATCAATATGGAATTATTACCCCATGCCCATTCTACCTTTTCTCCTTGGTTGATAATAGTGGGCGCAATGCAAATAATCTATGCAGCTTCAACATCTTCTGGTCAACAAAATTTAAAAAAACGAATAGCCTATTCGTCTGTATCTCATATGGGTTTTATAATTGTAGGAATTTGCTCTATAAGTGAAATGGGACTCAACGGGGCCATTTTGCAAATAATATCGCACGGGTTTATTGGCGCTGCACTTTTTTTCTTGGCAGGAACCAGTTATGATAGAATACGTCTTGTTTATCTTGACGAAATGGGTGGAATGGCTACCCTAATGCCAAAAATATTCACGATGTTCAGTATCTTATCACTAGCTTCCCTGGCATTACCAGGCATGAGCGGTTTTTTTTCGGAATTAATAGTATTTTTTGGAATAATTACAGACCAAAAATATCTTTTAATGCCAAAAATACTAATTACTTTCGTAATGGCAGTTGGGATTATATTAACTCCTATTTATTTATTATCGATGTTACGTCAGATGTTCTATGGATACAAGCTGTTTAATGCTTCAAACTATTTTGATTCTGGACCCCGTGAGTTATTTGTTTTGATCTCTATCCTTCTGCCTGTAATAAGTATTGGTATTTATCCGGATTTTGTTTTCTCATTATCAGTTGACAAGGTTGACACTATTCTATCAAATTTTTTTTATAGGTAGCTTTTTATAAATAAAAAAATTAAAAAAGCATTCTTATGATTTTGAAGTTTTAAAAATCTTTGTACAATGAAAAAAATCAATTGAATTGTAACTAAATATGTGTGGCATTTGTGAGAACTTTTTGAATCAGGTAATGTAAGGATTCAAAAAGTTCTCTACAACTTATCCTAAGTTTCTTTTCTTATATATATGCTAGACTATCTTATGGTTGTATTTGGTCCTTTTTCAATTCAATTAGATGTTAATTTAATATAAAGGAACCATAACTATGTAGTCCTATTCCTAATAAATTAACCCCTAAATAGCATATCCAAATTATAACAAAACCGATAGAAGCGATAATTGCGGAATTTAAACCTTTAAAATTTTTATTTGTTCGAGTATGGAAATAAATGGCAAATATGGTCCAAGTAATAAATGCCCAAGTTTCTTTTGGGTCCCAACTCCAATATGATCCCCACGCTTCATTAGCCCAAACCGCCCCTGAAAGGATACCTATGGTTAACAAGATAAACCCTATACTAAGAATACGATAACCCCAATGATCTAATTGTTGAATCAATTGAAATCTGTAATAATTTCTCACAGAAAGAGTTGAAGTATTTTTCAAAACATTGACTCTTTCCGGTATATATTGGATCTCACCAAAATAAAATAAATGATTTAATAAATTAAAATTATTGCTTTTATTAACAATTTTTTGAAATCTAATTACTAGCAGTGCTATTGATAATAATGATCCACATAAAAGAGCTGCATAGCCCAATACCATCATACTTACATGCATCATTAACCACTGAGATTGGAGAGCTGGTACTAAGATTTCGGATTGATGCATGTTAATTAAAAAACCCGAAGTAGCAAAGCCTTGTATAAAAAAAGTACTTGTCGCGGTTATTATGCTTACAAAATTTTTATGTTTTTTAAAATATGGAACTAAAGGAATAACGGAAAAACCCCATGAAAGAAATATTAATGATTCATATAAATTACTTATTGGCAAATGCTCCGAATAAATCCAACGAGTAATTAATAATCCTGTTATACAGAAAAAAGTGGTTATCATGGCCTTTTCTGACGAATCATACAGTTCAATAAATTCATCAATTAATAAAGTTATCAAATGAATTATAATTACAATTGAAACAACTGAAAAAGATATATGAGTTAATATATGTTCTAAAGCCGAAAATATCATAATAAATAAAAAAAAAGGGGGGGGGGAGGATTCCCTCAATTATAGAATTATATAGCAGAGAAGGAATTAAAATCAGGAATTGAATTCATTATAGGACTTATTTTCTTCTTTTGAAAATTAAAAGATGTTATGCCGCCGCTCGGACTCGAACCGAGATGCCGTAGCACTGCTTCCTAAGAGCAGCGTGTCTACCGATTTCACCACGGCGGCTTACTCCAAATCATAATAACCTATTTTTATTTAATCGTCGAGCTTGAAGGAGTCAATTTAATGGAATATTTTTTAAGAAAAATTGCAATTAATGAAATAGAAATTAAATTTATACTTGCACTTGCGTTTTCAACATTGCATTCAATAAGGAAGGAAATATTTTATTGTATTAATCATTAAGATTTCATAGAATTTATACAATTTGTGTTAGCATTTAGTAACCCACTTTAAAATTAAAAGTGCTTTTTAAAAAATTGGAT